TTCCAAAAATAGCTATACTAACTGAAAAAAGAGCATCTTTAAAAAATTCATACCAATCTATAGAATTATTCAAATTTTGGTGTAAAAGGTTTATAGACGGAGTTAACCATTTTGATAATATATCCAAATACACTCCTTCGTGATTGAAAGGAATTCCCAGGGATCCAACGAACAACGTAAATAGAACCAATACAAGTATAGGAAATAACATAGTATTATCCGATTCATAAGGATACGAAAAAAACTTCTTATTTCCAAAACGGGTAATAGTAATAAAGGGTTGTGTGATGTTTCTTGCATTCTGATCAATTCGATACGTTTTTTTTGAAAAAAAATAAAAAATCTCATGATTTTTCATTGTTAATAACGTTAATAAACTAAAATTTTTGTTAATTCTTTTTGAATCTTCTTTACCCCATAGAGATATTGAATAGAAGGGGGTATTCTTTTTGCCACTATAATTTTGAAAATGAACGTTTAAATGTCCTTCAAAAGTAAGTAAATAGATTCGAAACATATAAAATGCGGTTAATCCCGCTGTAAACCAAGCTATTATTGCGAAAATTGGTGAATACAACCAAGTATCATTAAGAATTTCATCTTTGGACCAAAAACAAGCAAGAGGCGGAATACCACAAAGAGAAAGTGTACCTAATAAAAAAGCGGTTTTGGTAATTGGGACATGCTTTGTTAAACCCCCCATAAAAACCATATTCTGACTTTTATTTGGAGAATATCCAACAAGAGTTTCCATTGAATGAATAACGGATCCAGATCCTAAAAATAATAATGCTTTCGAATAAGCATGAGTAATCAAATGAAATAAAGCACTTCGATAAGACCCCATACCTAGAGCTAACATCATATAACCCAATTGAGACATTGTGGAATAGGCTAAACCTCTCTTAATGTCTTTTTGAGCAAGGGCAAAAGTTGCTCCGAATAATATTGTTATTACTCCTACCAAAGAGATGAAATTCATTATATGAGGAATAACTATGAAAAGAGGAATAAGCCGAGCTACAAGAAAAATTCCCGCAGCTACCATAGTAGCAGCATGTATAAGAGCCGAAATAGGAGTAGGTCCCTCCATGGCATCCGGTAACCATACATGAAGGGGAAATTGTGCAGATTTAGCAACTGCACCGGCAAATAATAGAACGGCACAGAAAGTAACAAATAAAAAATTGACTTCATTATGATTATTAGAAATCAAGTTATTGAATATTTTGAATAAATCTCGAAATTCGAAACTCCCTGTTATCCAATAAAAACCTAAAATTCCTAATAATAAACCAAAATCCCCAACACGATTAGTTACAAATGCCTTTTGGCAAGCATTTGCAGCAACAGGCCGTGTGAACCAAAACCCTATTAATAGATATGAACACATTCCTACCAATTCCCAAAAAATATAAATTTGTATCAAATTAGAACTAGTAACTAATCCTAACATAGAAGTACTGAAAAAACTCATATAAGCAAAAAATCTCAAATATCCTTGATCATAAGACATATAATTATCACTATAAATAAGAACCATAATTCCAATAGTAGTAATCAATATTGACATAATAGAAGTAAGCGGATCGATCAAGTAACCGAATTCTAAAGAAAAATCATTATTGATGATCCAAGACCATACATATTGATAGATAGAACTGCCATTTATTTGCTGAATAGACAGATTGATAGAAAAAAGCATGACTATACTTAACAAAAAAACACTTTGAAAAGCCCACATACGACGAAGACTTTTTGTTGCCGACGGAAAAATAAGAAGTCCCGCTCCTATTAAAATAGGAACTGGAAGTGGAAGGAAAGGAATTATCCACGCATATTGATATGTCTGTTCCATAAAAAAATTTTTTTATTCTTAATTGATTGTTTACGATTTACCGGATCCTACCCCCTTTCAATTTCAAAACAAAAAGGGTCAATAAAAAAATCAAGAGATGTACTAACTTAAAGATATTTTTAGAATTTTATATATTATTTATATATTATCTGGGTCTTTCCAAAAGACTTTAAATATTAAAATAAAGAAGTTACAATTGGGCAAATGATATGACCAACTTGCTCATAAAAAGAGAATTTAGTTATTAACTAAGATTTTTATTAAAATAACGAAAATACAAAATTTCATTATTATTAGATGACTTTATATTCATAAAGTAAGGATAAAAAATTACACTAAAAAGATTACTTGATTATGATATGAATCGATATGAATCATAGGATTAACTAAGGTAAAATTTTTGTACTAATCTCGCTTTTTAGTAAGTTTGTTTCAAATCATTAACTAGTTTCATTATAAATTATAAAATTTATTGATTATTTTACGTTTCAATAAAAAAGGCATTTATAGGAAACGCTATAATATCTAACATTTTATATAAGATTTTTTTTAACAAAACGTGTATCTTTTAACAAATTAATTACTTTAATTACTAGTTTGATTCGAATTTTAAAATGGAATTTGGAAGTATTCTTTACTCAA